CATACCATTCCATTATATTGACAATTTCAAAAAACTGTTCATACTATGATCATAGTATGAGGGCGGTTGGGCAAGTCGGCCCCCATCGTCTAGTGGTTTAGGACATCTCTCTTTCAAGGAGGCAGCGGGGATTCGAATTCCCCTGGGGGTAGGGTACTACGAAACGAAGTTGATCATGGATTACCAATAAGCCTAAAGTGGATTCTTCCTGGGTCGATGCCCGAGCGGTTAATGGGGACGGACTGTAAATTCGTTGGCAATATGTCTACGCTGGTTCAAATCCAGCTCGGCCCAATAATTCGCCAATCTACCATGAGATGGTATAACCCCCCTGTCCTTCCGAAATACCCCATACGAAGATAAAAAAAGAATAAAAGAATAAAATTTTCTGCTAGATCCCTTATTTCCCTGGGATTGTAGTTCAATTGGTCAGAGCACCGCCCTGTCAAGGCGGAAGCTGCGGGTTCGAGCCCCGTCAGTCCCGACGGATCCAATAAATACATCAATTAATTTCTACCTTTCTATGAAAGGATGTCAGGGGGCAGAATTCAATTTCCAAAACAAAGGGGCTTTTTTTCTTTCCTATTTTTCCATTTTTTTTTTAGGGTCCCATCGAAGAAATAACAAACCCTAAAATAGTGATATTAGATCTTTTATACCGGCCTCATCTTTATCAAACTTCTTTGTCTTCGTCTTCCAAAAAATCACAAGGAGTTTAGAACTTAACTCTTTTTTTTTCATTTCGCTTTTCTTGTTTGTTTGGGTTTGTAACTATGTGACTAATCGAAGTGGAAGGGCAATCTGATAATACTTCATCAGATGATTGTACAAGGAAGACGTAAGGTAGGTTATAGAAAAAAGAAGGGAAACAAATGATAAATAAAGGAATTTTGGATTGATTGGGTAAGGAATCCAAATTTGGATTCGGTATGGATAAAAGAACTTCCTATGTTATACTATTCAAGTCTCGACGACGAATTGATTTGATAGCTCAGATATTGTTATTCATGATATTGATCGGATTCAAGATCGTCGAGAGGTAATTCATTCATTGAATTTACAGGCGAAAGATTTATCATCTCTATGGGATTAAATCCCGAGTTATTGCGAAGTAAAAAAACCGATGAGATTATGGAAGTCAATATTCTTGCATTTATTGCGACTGCACTATTCATTCTAGTTCCTACCGCTTTTCTACTTATCATTTACGTAAAAACAGTCAGTCAAAATGATTAATTCAATTAAATTTTCAAATTTATTTGAATGAAACTTTCCTTCTGAGTTCTTATCAAAAATGGACGAAGTAAAATGAAATGAAAAGGATTCCAATTTCGCGTCTTAAATGAAATGAGCGGACTATAATCGGCAGTATTTTATGAATTCGATAGTATGGTAAGAAAGAAAGATTCATCTATTTCTTTCTTACCATACTATCTATCTCTTAGTCTATAAAGTTCTACTCTAGAATAAAAATAGAGGCTTCATTTTATATAGATCAATCTACAATATTCTCTTCATATATGTGTATATAAATTCCCTATATTGTATGGAATTGACATAGCACCCAATTCTATTTATTTGCTACATCTACTTGTTCCGATCAATCTGAAATAATCGTCTTAACTCTTATCTTATGATTCTAATTATGATTCGAATTACTAGATTTTTTATGATTTCCAATCTGAATATCGGTATTTATGGAAAGAATCAATGATTGAAAAACGATATGGGCATATAGATTACTAAAATCGCGTAGTAATCTTTTTTTTAGTATTCCGAAGAAATAATTGATTTAACTATTGACAAACTATTGACAGGAGGCCCACGGGCACTTCTTCGGATTTCGAAAAGGAAGAGTAAACCTCACCGATTTTTAACGCCCGAACCATGATATGAAATAAGTCGATAAAGAAAAAATCTCCTTTCTAAAATTAGAAACCCAGCGGTAAATGCGCAATATGTGCCTCGCCCGAGGCAAGATCTTATTATTGCATAGTCTCTCGTTAGACAACCACTATGTCTATATCATTTCTCATAGAAAGTGCGTATACACTTAACAAAACAACTTCTTCTTTGAAGAGTAAAGAGGGATCAAAAAAAGGTCTGGTCTTCCTCAGTATCCATCTAATCTATAAGGATAGTAAGAGCCCCTTAATTGAAATAGAAAATTTCAGAAGAATTAGATTGGAAAAAATTTCCAATCATCTGGATCCCTTTCCTTTCGAAATACAAACATGGGAATCATTGAAATAGTTCTTTGATTGAAAGAGTATGATTCCTATCATACATTACTCCATTGGACTCCAATGGAATTGGAAATTAAGATATTTTGATTTTAAATAGTTCAAAACGCGTTGCAGAACGATCTATAAAACAATTGATACAGTTTGATTCCTCAACTCAATTAGTAGTACTTCTAAAGTCCACTTCTTCCCCACACTACGAGTGAAAGGGAAAATGTAAAGACTACCATTAAAGCAGCCCAAGCGAGACTTACTAT